ATCTATCAGACTATGGAGTGAATGATTTGATGAATATTTGATTCTTTTTTCAACTTGAAATAGAGTCAAAAAAATTCTTCCATTTTTTCATATTCATTTTTATTTCTAGAAAATTTCATATTCTATATTATCTAGAAATCAGAAATATCTAAAAATTCTAAAAATAGAAATACAGAATAGATTCGAAGTGCCATTAATCAGGAATTTCGACGGAAGAATTCTTCGAACAACCCAGCACAATCAACTCCATTTGTTAGAACAGCTTCCTTTGAGTCTCTGCACCTATCCTTTTTTTGATTCTTGCTTTCTGAATCCGTATTTTTTTTTTTTTTACTTTTGAAAAAGGAGTTGGCTCAGGATTACCCATTTTTATTAATTCCAGGGTTTCTCTGAATTTGAAAGTTTTCACTTAGTAGGTCTCCATACTAAGGCTCAAGCCAATTAAGTCCGTAGCGTCTACCGATTTCGCCATATCCCCCTTTTTTTTAAGATTAGGATCTCAGGGTGATGTCCTTCCCTTTTATTTTTTTTCTTTCATTTCGGTCGGAACCATCGAATTCATGAGATTTTATATGAATTACTATAACCGAAAAATTTTTTGTCTATCTTCTTTCATCTCTATCGGAAGTCTATATTTGAATTTTTTTTGGTCTAATCAGAAATGATTCTATCATTTCTGTAACTACAATTCAATATAGATGTATATATACCATATATATCCTATTCCCCGTTGATTTTGCCATACAATTTTGAATACTCAAAGGGTCGATTCTTTTTTTTGATGATAGTCTATAAATGAAAGCAGAAGAATAGCTTATTAAGATTCAAAGTTAACCTTTATCGATTCTAATTTTTGTATTTCGATTTTGAAATGAATTTGAAAATTCATAGCTCTACTAAATTAAAAAGAGAAATAGAATTTCATATAATTTCTAAATCTACTTGTTCTAGACACAAAATAGAATATACATAGAGAGAAATAAACTAAATTCAATATTTCTATTTTTTTTATTTCAAATAGTTATTTGAAATTCGTATCATAAAAGAATAAAAATGAATAAGCCTAAAATAAAATATAGTTTATTTAATTCCAGTGCATGTAGAATTTATGTGAGCCCGCTTAGCTCAGAGGTTAGAGCATCGCATTTGTAATGCGATGGTCATCGGTTCGATTCCGATAGCTGGCTTTTCTCTATTTTTAGTTGTATTTGTTCAATCTTTTTATTCTTTAGATTATATCTATATTTATTCTATTTATATATATAAATATATATATATTTTTGAAATGGAAGAACAAAGAAAAGAATAAGGGTGCCTTTTTCTTCTTCAAAACGATCTATTATGTTATAGAAACTTCTAACTCTAAAATAAAAGAAAAAGGAAAAGAAGAGGGGTCAATCTCAGCCGAACAAATCAGAAAAAACTCTTTCTTTTCTTTTTTTTTACTTAATAATACAAAATATATAATATATAAAAAGGTTCGTATATGATGTATATACAATCCATTTCATTATTCATTGTAATACAATACTTCAGGGGATTTCGTTTCATTTATCATTTAGTTCAGTTTTAACTTAGGTTTTTTTGTCATATGGAATATATATATATAAATTATATAAATAGAAATTAAAGAAAAGAAATAAAGAAAGGAGTCTTTATGTCGCGTTACCGAGGGCCTCGTTTCAAAAAAATACGCCGTCTAGGGGCTTTACCTGGACTAACTAATAAAAGGCCTAGAGCCGGAAGTGATCTTAGAAACCAATCACGTTCCGGGAAAAGATCTCAATATCGTATTCGTCTAGAAGAAAAACAAAAATTGCGTTTTCATTATGGTATTACAGAAAGACAATTACTTAAATATGTCCGTATCGCCAGAAAAGCCAAAGGGTCAACAGGTCAGGTTTTACTACAATTACTTGAAATGCGTTTGGATAACATACTTTTTCGATTGGGTATGGCTCCGACTATTCCTGGAGCCCGCCAATTAGTTAACCATAGACATATTTTAGTTAATGGCCGTATAGTAGATATACCAAGTTATCGTTGCAAACCTCAAGATACTATTATGTCCAGGGATGAACAAAAATCCAGAGTTCTAATTCAAAATTCTCTTGATTCATCCCCCCGGGAGGAATTGCCCAAACATTTGACTCTTCAACCATTCCCGTATAAAGGATTAGTCAATCAAATAATAGATAGTAAGTGGGTCGGTTTGAAAATAAATGAATTACTAGTGGTAGAATATTATTCTCGTCAGACCTAGCCCTAACAAAATCCGAAGCAAGGGGTTTGGACAATTTGGCCCCTTTCTTCCGACAAAGTAAAATGACTTAAGGTTTAAAGTCGGGGGTTTGATACATATTTCTCCCAATCATATATTCTATCCCATCGTGAACTTTCCTATTGATGTATCATAGTCCACTCTTGACAGTATTTTACGTACCACAGCAATTCGAAATCGAAGAAATATATAAAAAATAGAAATAGAAAGAAGGATCTAACTCTTATGTTCTAATAAGAGTATTTCTTGTTGTTTTATTTGTTACAGTTAGGAATGTTGGCAAATTTAATTAGGTTTTAGGTGAAAATACGGAAAGAGAGGGATTCGAACCCTCGGTAAACAAAAGCCTACATAGCAGTTCCAATGCTACACCTTCAACCACTCGGCCATCTCTCCTACACACTGATTATGACTCAGAAACTGAAAAAATAGCGAGCCATGCCTATGTTCATATTTCTATTACTATATCTACTATATCTCTACTATTCGATTTTGGTTTGGCTAGGTACGACTACGACCAACTCACCAACACTATAAACTAATAGTTAATAGTATAACGATTATAGTAATAGACAACTTTTTCTAAAAAAATTTTTTCTCGCAAGTCTTTTCTTGTGAACGAATCCAATAAATAAGAAATAGTTGTATAAGTCGTAGTAGAAAATATATATCTTTATTGAAATTTTTGGAAATGAATCCCTTTTTATGTTATTTTGTACTGTACAAACCCTTTGTTTGTGTAATCATTTTCCCATAAGGGGGAATGAGAAGAATTTTAGAATGGATTGATACCTATGCCTAGATCGAGGATAAATGGAAATTTTATTGATAAGACCTTTTCAATTGTGGCCAATATCTTATTACGAATAATTCCGACAACTTCAGGAGAAAAAGAGGCATTTACTTATTACAGAGATGGTGTGATTTGATTTTCTTTAGTATTTCATTTCCTTTTGCTGTTCCTAGTTTTAGGAGAACGGCACACGATTCGGGATAGAAAGAACAAAAATTCTTACTTCCATATTATAGAAATAAAAGAAACCTACGCTTGTTGAAGGTGAAGTTTCGAAATAGAACAATCCCTTCTGTCGTGTATCCCCGATTGATGCAACCTCAGATACTATGTTTCAGTTATCGATTTTAGTATTGAGCGAAAGGCGTAACCTTTGTGTTTTGTATTACAGGTCAATCCTACTTCCTAGTAATATAGTACCAATAGGCGGCATAGGGGAAGAAACACTACACTTAGCAATCAACAACACGAAAGCTTTGTTAAAAATTACTTACCTACTCCCTTTCTTTTCGTATCTTATCTGGATTGGGACTAACAAGAATGGTTGGGACAACAAACATCCATCTCGTTCGTACTTTGGATACCCATATAACCATCGAAGACTGTTGAAGTGACTATTTCCTGGAAATTAGGAGGCGTTGAGGACAAAGGAATTGTTGGAGTTATCCTTTCTATTTAGTACGACGACACGCGATTCTAGTAAAAGCTCTTGCGCAAGAAGGTTGGCTAGAGATTTTTGTAAAAACACTAGCCCCGCTGAGTTCATAATGAGAATGTTTTAACCCTTTTTGATTATTCCATGTATTTTTGATTTTCATTATGTATATTAAGGGAGGAGCCGTATGAGGTGAAAATTTCACGTACGGTTCTGGAACGGAGATTCTTTGATTTGAATCGAATAACGACCGTAACGGATGTCAGCTCAATCCGAAGGAAATTATGCGGAAGCTTTACAGAATTATTACGAAGCTATGCGACTAGAAATCGATCCCTACGATCGAAGTTATATACTCTATAATATAGGCCTTATTCACACAAGTAATGGAGAACATACGAAAGCTTTAGAATATTATTTTAGGGCACTTGAACGAAACCCATTCTTACCACAAGCTTTTAATAATATGGCAGTGATCTGTCATTACGTGCGGCTATCTCCACTATAGAAAGAAAAGGGAAGACAAAAACAAAATCTGCTAGTAAATACGAAAACAAGGCTCGCTACAAATGCATCGTCGAAAACGATGATTTCTTTGAGCTGTAGCAAAGAAAGAAACTTCATATTATCATATTAATAGAAGTCAAAACATGCCTAGATACTTTTTTCTATGTCTATGGATAAAAAAAGGATCTAATTAATAGAGAGGAAGCACCGTAAAGATCAATTAATGAGGTTTTTTGCCAATACATTAAGAAAAGAACTGCTTACTTATGTCTACATATAAAATAGAGAAAAGTTAGGAATTAACTTCTGTAATAGAGTCGATCCACTAAGACTAAGGTATTAAGCGGCGGTGTAGGATCAAATCCCAAAGACAGTAAGTCTTTTCTTTATTACTTATGTTTATGAAGTAAAGCCTTTTTCAAAGATTCTATAGAACTTTCAATATGAAACCGAGATAGTTACCTTGCGGAAAATACGACGGCTAGAAGTAAATACCTATGCTTTTTTCTGCAGGTAGGAGAAAAGATAAAACTGAAACTGATTGTTAATTAAATCAAAAGGAAAGTTTGAAACTCATGTGATTAACCTCTTTTGGTTCCCCTGAACAGTGGTATATAGATCTATAATAAATCTCATTCAGTTTAACGACACCAAAAGAATTCACTGCGGAGCCGTATGAGGTAGGAAACTCTCAAGTACGGTTCTAAGGGAAGGAATCGACCCACATATTCCTATTCCGACCGGGGAGAACAGGCCATTCAACA